ACCTGTAACCCAAGTCAATTCGCGAGGTTTTTTAAATCCACCTGTGAGATACACACGAAATACGTGTAGGATCATCATTAGCACCATCATACTTGCTGACCATCGATGAACTGATCGGATTAACCAACCAAAGTTGGCTTCAGTCATTATGTATTGAACAGAGGCAAAAGCCTCTGTAACGGTCGGACGATAGTAAAAAGTCATAGCAAAACCGGTAGCTACTTGTACTAAAAAACAAGTAAGTGTGATCCCTCCTAGACAATAAAATATGTTGACATGAGGAGGAACATATTTACTAGTTATATCATCTGCAATCGCCTGAATCTCGAGACGCTCCTCGAACCAATCATATACTTTATTGAGATAGGTAAACCAAAGAGACTCCCCCTCTGAGAACCGTATATGAGAATTTCATCTCGTACGGCTCAAGCAAAAACACCCAAATAGTGGTTGCAACGGATATGTAATAGAAAGTTTGAAACTTCTTAGCCACTTGATTCAATCGTCCCTGAAGATACGAAGCGAAGGAACCAAAATCCGGAATCTCTTCTTTGTGATGATAATGCCAAAATATCAAGTTGGCTCATTCGTCTTTATGTTGATCGTTACAGGCCTCTTGAATCTTCTCTTCCCCTATTTATTTTATTTTGGATTTGTTGTTTTTGTTTGTGCGTAATACAGATTTACTATATGTTTTGTTTACTATTGATAGGAATTCTCTTGTGGAGACCCTATGAATCGATTGAAACCTCAGATTCATACTAGAACCACGATGATTCAATAAAGCGCCCAAGCTAAGCCCAAAGGTTCTCTGAGTAAGAACCATTTGATCATCACTTATTCAATGAATGGATGGAATGACTAAAAATCCATAGAAACATTGGTCCTTCGGTCAAAATAAGCATAATTCTGAAGGAAGAAAAATCGTTCGATTTATGACTCGTTGTTTGAAAATTTGTTGGAGTCCGGTTGCGAGGTCTGAATAGTAGGTATGAATCATAGTTCAAATATTTCTTGATCTATTCCATATATTCCGTGCTCCGGATACTAGAATGAATATCCGACGAGGTAGAACCATCTCTATCGAGATGACAGACCTATTCTCTGTACTATCAATAGGATCAATTATAACAAGTCACACACTCATATTCCGGAAATACCGAAACAACGGAATTCCACGGTCGAACTACCAGAATGGCCTAGAAATCCGAGTCCTAAGTGATTCATTTTGGATTGAAAAGCTAGGACTTCATGGTTCTTATGGGACCTAACTCATTGAAATTCCATCCAGTAAAACGGAAGAATTATAAATCTCCAAAATAATAGATAGGAATATCGCAAATAGAGCCATTGCGACACCCATGAAGGGGGTAGTTCCCCATCCAGGAGCCACTTTACCATATTCCGAATTCAATGGTTTCAATAAATCCCCTGTAATAGTTCGTCTTGGCCCAGATCTAGAACTACCCTCAACGGTTTGTGTAGCCATAAATCCTATTGCATTGGTTGAGATCTGTTGACTTTGTATACTATTTCGTTGTAAATAAACGATCTTATCGTAGCGTAGATCGATCGTGGTCTTGAAATTATATAATAATGGAAACAGCAACCCTAGTCGCCATCTCCATATCTGGTTCACTTGTAAGCTTTACTGGGTACGCCTTATATACCGCTTTTGGGCAACCCTCTCAACAACTAAGAGATCCATTCGAGGAACACGGGGACTAGTTGAAATAATGAACCTCCCATATTGGGGGGCTCATTACTTCAATTGAGATAATGAAAAATCATTTCATCTTTTTAGTCGGAACCTTAGGCGGTTCTCGAAAAAAGATAGCGAAAAAAATGATCCCTAAAGTCGAGACTAACAGGAATGTATAAACCAATGCTTCCATAGATTCGATCGTGGTTTACAATTATAGCTTCCACACCTATTCATTTGGGATCATTTCCCAGATAAAGAAAGGGCAAGAGTCAAAGAAAAGGCGATGATGAAAATCAAGATTTCTCCAATCCCTTATGTCAAATCAAAAAAAAAAAATCAAATAGAGGCGAAAGATACCAGAGCAATGTTGTATCAGACTACTTGTCTCTTTGTAGTTGGATCTCCAAGTTTTTGGAATGCCCCAAATTCCACTTGAGCATCCAAATCTGGGTCAATACCAGCAAAAACATCTCTGAACAAGGTTCTAGCGCCATGCCAAATGTGTCCGAAAAAGAAGAGCAAAGCAAACGTAGCATGTCCAAAAGTGAACCAACCTCTTGGACTGCTACGAAAAACACCATCGGATTTCAAAGTAGCACGATCTAATTCAAAAATTTCACCCAATTGGGCACGTCTAGCATATTTTTTCACAGTAGCGGGATCACTATAACTGACTCCATTGAGTTCACCACCATAGAACTCAACAGTTACACCTACCTGTTCGACACTATACTTTGATTCTGCCCTTCGAAAAGGAACATCGGCTCTCACAATTCCGTCTCCGTCTACCAAAACTACTGGAAATGTTTCAAAAAAAGTAGGCATACGACGTACAAAAAGCTCATGCCCTTCTTTATCTCTAAAGATGGGGTGTCCTAACCATCCAACAGCTATTCCATCCCCGTTATCCATTGAGCCTGCTCTGAATAATCCCCCTTTCGCCGGATTATTACCGATGTAATCATAAAAAGCTAATTTTTCGGGAATTTTAGACCAAGCTTCCGACAAACTCAGATTTTCGGCTAGCCCGGCACCAACCCTTCGATATATTTCTTGCTGGAAGTATCCCTGATCCCACTGATAACGAGTGGGACCAAATAATTCGATCGGGGTAGTTGCTGAACCATACCACATAGTTCCAGCAACAACGAAAGCTGCAAAAAAGACAGCAGCGATACTACTGGAAAGGACCGTTTCAATATTGCCCATACGTAATCCTTTGTATAGACGTTGGGGCGGGCGGACACTAAGATGGAATAGACCCGCTAATATGCCCAATGTCCCCGCTGCAATATGATGAGAGGCTATTCCTCCCGGAACAAAAGGATCAAAACCTTCCGCGCCCCACGCTGGATTTACAGATTGTACTTTTCCGGTTAGGCCATAAGGATCGGACACCCATATTCCAGGACCATACAAGCCTGTTACATGAAATGCGCCAAACCCAAAGCAAGCCACCCCTGAGAGAAATAAATGAATTCCAAAGATCTTGGGCAAATCCAAAGAGGGTTTTCCCGTACGTTCATCACAGAATATTTCTAGGTCCCAATACACCCAATGCCAGATAGCTGCTAAGAAGCACAAGCCAGAAAACACAATATGTGCCCCGGCCACACCTTCGTAACTCCAAATACCCGGATTCGTTATAGTTCCTCCTGTGATACTCCAACCACCCCATGAATTGTTTATTCCTAAACGAGTCATGAAAGGGATAACGAACATACCTTGTCTCCACATTGGATCAAGAACGGGGTCAGAGGGATCAAAAACTGCTAATTCGTATAAAGCCATCGAACCGGCCCAACCAGAAACTAGAGCTGTATGCATTATATGGACAGAAAGCAACCGACCGGGATCATTCAATACGACGGTATGAACACGATACCAAGGTAAACCCATGGAAATACCCCTTTATCAAAGAAAAAATAGACACTATGTAACTTTATCGCATTGGAAAAGACTATGCTATGGACCTCACCTTTTCAGTGGATTATCCCGAAGCAAGGGTTAATATTTATTCCGTTCCGTTGGTAATAATTGAACAATTCTGTTCGTAGGAACAAAGAGAAGCAGATCTATTCTATACCCAATAAGTACCAATACGCAATGGGGGCTGGTCCCATTTTTTGTGAGCGAATGCATAGATACTTGTTCCTCATTCAAACGATCCATTCGTAAGAATTTTTCTTTATTCCTTCCTCCATGAACCTTCGAATCTATGGATAAAATACGATAAACGGCAATATTATGAAGACAATAAACCCGTTGTTACGTTTCCACATCAAAGTGAAGTATAGTACTTAACCTCTTTTTCTTTAATTTAATGCCCATTGGTGTTCCAAAAGTACCTTTTCGGAGTCCTGGAGAGGAAGATGCAGTTTGGGTTGACGTATAGTGCGACTTGTCAGACATATTGGGTCATATGGGATTTCCCCGTTCTCTCCCCCGATGGAGATATCCTCTCTTTCGCCCAAGAAAGATTGATTGAACCATCAATAATTCGGAGCGTGAAGTGCAATTAGATCAATTTATTGGGGGATCCATATTATCAATTAGAAGAATTTATGGTTGGCTTGGACCAATAAAATGAAGTATACAGGCTCCGTTCAGAAAATACCAAATTGGTAATCTATGTATGATTACCACTCGTATCATAAATGATTCCTTTATACCATATGAGTGATCTCATACTGCCAATCAATGGAGTAATATGATGAATACATCATATATTGGGGCGGAAGACATGAAACGAATTGAAAAAAAAAAAAAGAAGTCGTAGCAAAAAGAAGTGGTACTGAGATTATTTGTCCTATATGTGCAAATAGAATTCGGGCAGATCTTTACCCGGAGTAGAGCATAAACCTAAAAGAATTGAAGAGGCCCATTCAGGAACAAGAAAATTACATCGTGATTTGGATCTCGATGAAACAATACATCAATGAGAGGTTAGTTCGATAAGTTCAGTGAATTCTAGGGAAGCAAGTCAAGTCAAAACTCATGTTTCTTGAAAAATGGAAGAAAAAGCCCCTTCGTTAGGAAAAACCCTGCTACGAAAAGAGAAAAGGGCTGGAATCGACACATTGATTCTTTTTTTGTTTCGCAATTTTTATTTTTTGAACCGTATGCATCCAAAGGTGCGTGTACGGTTCCTAAAGGATACAATTTTGTCCTAATCAACCGACTTTATCGAGAAAGATTACTTTTTTTAGGCCAAGAGGTTGATAGCGAGATATCGAATCAACTTGTTGGTCTCATGGTATATCTCAGCATAGAGGATGATACCAGGGATCTTTATTTGTTTATAAACTCTCCCGGCGGATGGGTAATACCAGGAATATCTATTTATGATACTATGCAATTTGTGCCACCAGATGTGCATACAATATGCATGGGATTAGCCGCTTCAATGGGATCTTTCATCCTGGTCGGAGGAGAAATTACCAAACGTCTAGCATTCCCTCACGCTTGGCGCCAATGAGTTTTTTATTTGAGAGAAAAAGAAGACTATGCCTTCGCCATATGGAATATAAATAATAAGTAATAATAGCATGGCATTTCGAGTTCGATATGAGCAAACCATTCTAGTTTTTTCATAACATGAGATTATGTATCGAGATAGTAGTATGAAACAAAGGTTATTTCCGATTTGATCTTATGTATCGGGGTTCCATTTCAGCGTCACAAACCTTTTTGCTTCCACACCAGAAGTCTCTTTCCGATATTTATGTTATGAAAGAGTATGAAAAAAAAAAAAGATTCTTTTTTCCTTATTTGATCGGATCAAAAAGAAACTTTGGGATTGCTGAATCTCAGACGAGATAAATATATAAAGCAACGGAACCATCATAGTATTTTTTGACTCCTACGAAAGGAAGGATGGTAAATGGATCATTCAACGATCTGGGTCTGATGGATTCTATTTGTCTCTTTCTTTGATGGAAGGGAAAAAGAAATTCCATTGCAGAGCCGTATGCAATGCACAAAAGATGCCTGTACGGTTGTTCAATTCTATCTTTTTCTTCTTGTTTGTTATTCTTTATCCCTTCCTTTCGCCCGATCATGCGAGATAGAGGAATCGTTTATTATGTTATATCATCAGGGTTATGATCCACCAACCTGCTAGTTCTTTTTATGAGGCACCCACAGGAGAATTTATCCTGGAAGCGGAAGAACTACTGAAACTCCGCGAAATCCTCACAAGGGTTTATGTACAAAGAACGGGCAATCCTTTATGGGTTGTATCCGAAGACATGGAAAGAGATGTTTTTATGTCAGCAGCAGAAGCCCAAGCTCATGGCATTGTTGATCTTGTAGCGGTCGAAAATACCGGGGATTTCGCATAAATCCGTGATTCCATTTCGAATCATAATTCGAATGAACCGTGATTTGATCTTTTATCTTCTTACCCGGGTAAAATAAAATAGTAAATGGAAGTAATTCATAATCATCCGGTTAGGATCGATCTAAACCAGCCCATTCTGTATACGATTCAGCATGCCAACCATTAAACAACTTATTAGAAACACAAGACAGCCAATCAGAAATGTCACGAAATCCCCAGCTCTTCGAGGATGTCCTCAGCGTCGAGGAACATGTACTAGGGTGTATGTGCGACTCGTTCAGATCATGAGCTAGAACAAATGAGACGATTTTTCCAGTCTCAATGACCAGTACCAATGAATGGGATAGAATGGAAGAACTCCATTCACTATCTAAAAATAAAGATCTATCATATACCTCTATTGTGTATGGAATTTATGGTTTCCATTGGTGCAAATCCAATCACCTCGATTTGAGATGAAAAGCAATTCTCCATTGGTAGCAAATGGTTATCCATTAAGCGGGGGAAATGGTATTTAAGAAGCAGAAAGATTATGCTCCTACTCTTGCAAGAACGGACTAACAGGGTCAGCTACCTAGCCAACCTTCATACTTAAATGCCGTCACTGTATGAATAGATCTCATTGTGAAAAGACCTATTACTGGACAATTCATGGGTAGAGCCAAAGAGTGTGAACTGTACAAGTTACCAATAACATTGATTAAATGAGGGAAGGGGCTCCGGTGTATAGAGAGGGCCTCACCGTTTAAGAAGTAACCATAGAAACGATGGAAGCCACTATTTATTTATTTATCCATTTACATTTACTACCTATTTATTTTATACCTATTTTATACCAAATATCGGTAAAATTTCTTATTTTGAGGTGAAATAAATGCCTGGAAGAAATAAAAAATCGTGGTTGGGAAGGTCATAGTAGCAAAAGCCATTGGAATTTTTATTTTATACATCGGAAGAATCCGTTTTGTTATTAATAAACCAGGAGAGGGGAAAAGAATGACTGAAAGAAAAGAAATCGATTAGTTATTCATCAAAGTTTAATTTGATTCAATGACCAGAGTTAGACGAGGATATATAGCTCGGAGACGTCGAACAAAAATTCGTTTATTTGCATCAACCTTTCGAGGGGCCCATTCAAGACTTACTCGAACTACTACTCAACAGAAAATGAGAGCTTTGGTGTCCACTCATCGGGATAGAGGCAGGCGAAAGAGAGATTTTCGTCGTTTGTGGATCACTCGGATAAATGCAGTAACTCGTGAGAATAGGGTATCCTATAGTTATAGTCGATTAATACATGATCTGTACAAGAGGCAGTTGCTTCTTAATCGTAAAATACCTGCACAAATAGCTATATCAAATAGGAATTGTCTTTACATGATTTCCAATGAGATCATCAAATAAGGAGATTGGAAGGAATTCACCGGAATGATTTAAACGGAGTTCCCCGGAGAATGACCTCCGGGAAGGTAGAGTAGAAATTAATATGATAAGATAAGTAGTAGGAATGAACGAACACGTTTCAAAAAAAAACAGATTTCTTCTTCTCCCATTCTTTTTTTTTATTCTATTACGACGCAACAATCAAATCTCTCGGCTTTTTCGAACAAAACATCAATCAATCTGATTTTGAATTCCAATTAGAGTTGTTTTGATTCAATTGAGGAGTAGGCCTATTTATTTCTGGTTCTAGGACCAGTAGTTCTAGGGATCGACTCGGTTTTCTCAAATTGTTTCTCATTATTAAGAAAAGGTAACGAAGATAAAATACGAGCTTGTTTTATAGCAATAGTAATTAATCGTTGTTGTTTCAAGGTCAATCTATTCACTCGTCTAGATAATATTTTTCCCTGTTCACTAATAAATTGACTAATTAAACTCATGTTTCTATAATCAATTCGATCCCCCGATCCAATTGGGGGCAAACGCCTACGAAAAGATCGCTTGGATTTACGAAAGAGTCGCTTGGATTTATCCATGGTTTATTCCTTATCTCTAAAATCCCATTTCTTCATTCATTTCGGATCCGACCGAAATAGGACTTGATTTGTTTATATATATATATAATTTCTTCCTGTTCCTTGGAAGGATGGTACACGTGTTCCGTTCGATCTATTTCTTTATCTCCCCATGAATCGTATGCTTGTAACAATAAGGACAGAATTTTCTCAATTCCAATCGACTAGGTGTATTGTGTCGATTCTTTTGAGTAATATATCTGGAAGTGCCTCGCGATTCTTTATTAAAATCATTTCGGACACAACTGGTACATTGCAAAATAACTATTCCTCTGACATCTTTACCCTTGGCCATGAACCTCCTTTGGATTCACTCAATTCTTCTATTTTCGATCCGAACCGAAGAAGAAGAAAGGAACGAAAAATAAATAGAAAATCGGTTGCTAACTCGAAATCCAATTATGAAAGATTTCGTTGCAATCATGCAATCAATAAAGTAATAAAATCATAAGTAATACAATTATTTCTAACTATTCATTATTCCTAATCCCAGCATTTCATTTACTATCTTATATGATCTCGAACAGCCTGCCCTAGAGCCCCATTTCTATTTCTGTTCTACCTCTATTAATTCTATCCTGAACCCGAGTTTGACTGAGGTTCAATCCACTTTTATTCTTTCTCTTTCCTTCCTATCCTAAAGAACTGAAAAAAAAAAGGGGGGGGGGGGGGTTGGTCACAGAAAATTTATTGTATCTCTAATCTTCTTCATTCATCCATTCCCATATAAATAACTAGAATGAAAAAAAGGGGAATACCAACGCATCTGGGAATAAACGATTGATCTCTATTAATAGACCTGCTAAAGACCCAAACCATAGAGTAGTTAGCACAGGTGCCACGGAGAGATATGTTTTTATGTCTCGCATTGAAAATCCTCCTTCTTTATTGGAATACATATATGATCAGATGCATATGTAGTTAAAGATCACTTGTATTTGTACGCGGAATCCCTAACTAAAATGGATATGTACAATGATCCGGTAGATGAGATCCACTTGTACCTAAAACAGAAAAAGATGACCCCCTCTTCCTGAGCATTACCGATAAATATTAATTCTTTTATACGTTAGGTTTCATATGTATAGAATTCTTTTATTATATGAGATATGAGACCAAAAAGAAGAAATGGCAAGAGAAATTGTATATAGATAGAGGAAATAACGATGTGGAAAACAAGACAGGGATTCTCTACAATGACACTGTACAACAATTAAAAGGGATGTAGCGCAGCTTGGTAGCGCGTTTGTTTTGGGTACAAAATGTCACGGGTTCAAATCCTGTCATCCCTACCTATTATTTTTCCTATGGCCAGTAACGAGGGGTCAATTGAGATCGATGAAAATTGGACATAATCTTTTATTTTATGATACTATATGCAATGCATGCAAAATGTATTGGGGGTACAAAAAGAATCCTTTTCTTGACAGTCGTATCTGCTGTCATAAGAAAGCGCTCTTAGTTCAGTTCGGTAGAACGTGGGTCTCCAAAACCCGATGTCGTAGGTTCAAATCCTACAGGGCGTGATTCTGTTCTTGTAATGTCGAATCACAATAAAACAACTTCACTAACTTGAACTGCAACCTGAATTTGACCCCCTGCAGATTAAGGAGGAGGTCAATCAAAAAAAAAAGATGTTACTCAATCAAAGGTCCAACTGATCACCGCGTCTGTATTGTAAATATGCAGTTACGAATAATCCAGCCAAAGTAATAGGAATTAGACCTAAGACGATTCCAAATAGAAAAACTTCAATCATTTCAATTTATTTGAAAGAAGAGAAAAAGAGAGGTAATATCTATCCCTAAATATTAATCCCAATCTCTCATGAATCTCAATGACCAAGAATTGGCAATTGGCGCGGAAGGAACTATAGAATACCTGGAATCTCATAGAAATATTCATTTTTATGAATGAATTGTTCATTCAATTAAT